ATTTTTGGTAAGAACCTAAAAAAAACCGGCCAAGAAGTCCGTTTTTCTGTGCTTCCTGAAGAGGAAAATTTTGTTTTCAAAAAGGAACCAGAGGGGGCAGAGAAAAAGATAGAGAAAGAATTCCATGGAAAAGAATTCCTTTTAAATGACAAAAATGGAACATTTTATAAGAAGGACGGAAAGACGAAAAGGAAGGGTTTGAAGGAGGAAGAGGGACTGGGAGAGGCTCAAGGGGGCCTGAACCGAGCGTTTGCAAAGGAAATCTACAAAAAACGCCATTTCTGCAAACATCCTCCCACTTTTAGTGCTCTTTTCAACTATCAACGATACAAGGCTACATCGCGATATGTAATAAATTCTCAAATGCGCAATTCTGTAAGAAATGAAATGTCAGAATTTTTTTTTTATACATGTCAAAATGATGGACAAGTAAGAATTTGTTTTACACATCCATACAATTTATCCGCTTTTTTTGAAAACCTAAAACAAAATATGTATTTTTATTTTTTTAGAAAAAAAAAATTCAAAAAAATCATCTGTGATGAACTGGATAAATTATTCTGCGATGAACTGCATAATTTTTCTTATTGGATTTATAACAATGAAAAAAAATGGAGCAGCCTAAGTAAGGAGTTTACAGATAGAATTAAAGCCCTAGACAAAGGATCTCCTTATCTGGATGTACTCGAAAAAAAGATTCGATTATGCAAGAGTAAAACGAAAAAAGAATACTTGCCTAAAATATATGATCCTTTCTTAAACGGATCCTATCGTGGAATAATTAAGCGTGGAGTAATTAATGAATTTTCAATCCTAACTGAAACTCCAGTCAAATATGCGATGATGGATAAGACTCAGATAGAATGGATGGAAATTAAAAAAGAACTAAAAGAAAAAGAAAGAGAATTTCAAAAAAAGAAAAAAAAGAGAAATGCAAAAAAGAAAAAAAAGAGAAATGCAAAAAAGAAAAAAAAGAGAAATGCAAAAAAGAAAAAAAAGAGATTATTGAAAAATAAAGTTTTTAGGATCTTTCTTTTTAAGGGTAAGGAGCTTAATGTTCATAATTTTGACTCTAAATCGAAAAATCAAATTCAATTGAAAAAATCGAAATGGCTTAGTGAATTTGAATGGCTTAGTGAATGGCTTAGTGAATTTGAATGGCTTAGTGAATGGCTTACAAGCATAAAAAGAAGAAAAGCGAAAAAGAAAATGCAATCAAAAAAGAAAAGAAAATGGAAAAAGAAAGTGCAATCGAAAAATCAAATTCAATGGAAAAAAACGAAATGGCTTAGTGAATGGCTTAGTGAATGGCTTACAAGCATAAAAAGAAGAAAAGAGCAAAAAACGAAATGGCTTAGTGAATGGCTTAGTGAATGGCTTACAAGCATAAAAAGAAGAAAAGAGCAAAAAACGAAATGGCTTAGTGAATGGCTTAGTGAATTTGAATGGCTTAGTGAATGGCTTAGTGAATTTGAATGGCTTAGTGAATGGCTTAGTGAATTTAGTGAATGGCTTACAAGACAAAAAACGGATGAATGGCGTACAAGCATAAAAATGCTAAAAGTAATGCCTCGGTGGTCATACAACTTAGCCAGTGAGGTACAAGTGGTCTCACGAAGAAAATTGAATGAAAGGCAAGAGACGATACGAGATTATCAAATTCGCTCGAGGAAACCGAGACGTCTATTTCTGTTTAAGCCGAAGGAAAGCGGCTTCTATGAGAAAGCTTTCTTCGACCTCGGCCTCGATAAGTTGAGGCAGACGGAGGCGCCTGTTGGGATTTCGGCGAAAATGCTAGAAACAGAAAAATCAATAGACGAAGGCATGACAAAACCAACCCCTGACATGTGGATGATAAGATATCCCCATTTACATTTATGGGATTTTCGTCGAGGCCTAATATGGTCTACTATGCGTATTCAAAGGCGTAAATTGTTCATTTTTAAAAAGACGTTTCAAAGAGGTGCACATTCCCTACTTTTTGCCCCCCTAATAAAGAGTATTCTTTGGGACCCTCTTGTCAACTCAGTAAGAAAACTACTAAAGTCTATTTCCAAACTAATAAAAAGCATTTTTCGATATATAAAAAAGATCCAAAAAATTCTTCAAAATACAAAATCAATAAAGCAGGTTTTCGTAGAAATAAAAAAAAGTTTCAAAAAAGAAAACCAAGAAAAAAGACTTCCAATCTTGGAAGTCTTGGAAGAAGACAAAGACGACGACGAATACTACGCAGGGGAAAACAGAGACAAATGGATTTGGAGGCTCAGGGAGGCGGAGAGAGAAAGACTCGAGACACTTTTGAAAGCGGAAAAATCAGTGAGGAGACACATTTTGCATGAAGAGTTGGAAGTAGAGAGCATAGAGCCATCAGAGTTCGAGAACTACCTTACTGCTATTCGGGGAGGAAGGATTGCTCTTTTACTAACTTATTCGAAGATTCGAAAATGGATTACATTACCTTTATTGATAATAGCTAAAAATATGGTCCGTTTATTATTATTCCGAGCGCCCCAGTGGGACGCGGATATAAGGGATTGGAAGAAGGAAAGGCATATTCCAACCACCCTGGATGGTACTCTAATCGAAGATTCAGAAATTTGGAGTGAAAATTGGGAACAAGAGGGTGGTGTGGAAATAAAGATACTATATCCTTTCCGTCTAAAACCTTGGCACCGATCTAAGAGACACCTGAAAAAGAAAAAAGAAAAAAAAGAAGAGAAGAAAGAGAAAGTACCAATGAAAAAGAAAAAAGAAAAAAAAGAAGAGAAGAAAGAGAAAGTACCAATGAAAAAGAAAAAAGAAAAAAAAGAAGAGAAGAAAGAGAAAGTACCAATGAAAAAGAAAATGCAATCAAAAAAGAAAAGAAAATGGAAAAAGAAAGTCTCTTTGAAAACGAAAAAAAGGAGAGCAACTTCTACTTTTATATCTATTTGGGGGGGGGTGGAAGTTGACAGGACTGGTGGTGCCGGCGACCCATTTGTGGATTCTTTCTATTGTTTTTATTTCCCCATTTTCAAAAAAAGCAAAAAAGCAATTCGAAAGTGGATTTTAAAATTTCTAAAAATTGTAAAAGAAATCAAAAAGTTTCTAAAGGCCCAAATACAAAAATGGAGAGAAGGTTCGAGTGAAATAAAAAGAGATTCTAGAATCAATAAAATCAAAAAGGGTTCTATAAGCAAGAATGAGATTCTTCCTGCCCTAGGTCGGGATAGGACAAAAGCTCAACGGATAGAAATCAAAATGAAAGATCTGACTGATAAAATAAGCACAATCAGAAATCAAATAAAAGACATAAAAAGAATGAAAAAAGACAAGAAAGATGTTACAAAAGACAAGAAAAATGGATTTCGAACTCGAAAGAAAAAAATGAGTCCTAAGAAAACAAGTTATGGTGCTCAAAAATTAGCATCACTAAAAAAAAAAAAGATTTTTCAGATATTTAAAAGAAGAAAGGCTCGATTAATACGTAAATCACATTCTTTTATAAAATGGATCGTGGAAAGGATATACGCGGATATCCTTCTAGAGATCTTGTCAGATATCATTAGGTGCATCAAATGGATTAAGAAATTGAATTGTAAAAGAATTGAAAATCAAAAGATAATTAAGCGTATTTTTACTATAAAAAAACAAGAGGAACCCTTTTCTATTCATTATCTGTTTTCTCTTCGTCATCTGTTTTCGTCCGAGTCGAGGGGTTTTTTGAATTTATCCCTCGTGTCACAGGCCTATGTATTTTACAAATTATCACAAACCCACATGATTAACTCGTATAAGTTAAGATCTGTCCTTCAATATGACGGAGCATCTTTATTTCTTAATAATGAAATCAAAGATTTTTTTCGAAGACAAGGAATAATTTCTTCCGAATTAAAGCATAAGAAACTTCAGAATTCTGGAATGAATCCATGGAAAAATTGGTTAAAGAGTCATTATCAATACGAGTTATCTAAGCGAATCTGGGCTGATTTAGTACCGAAAAAATGGCGAAATAGAGTCAATCAACATTGTAGGGTTGAAAATCGAAATTTAAGAAAACGGGATTCATCTGAACGAGAGGAAAAGGTTTCGTTATTGATAAATCAAAACGAGCATTTTCTAAAAACCTATAGATATGATCTTTTATCATATCAATCGATTTATTATGAAGATAAGAAGGACTCATACAGTTATGGGTCAGCATTCCAAGTAAATAAGAACCAAGAAATTTCTTATACTTATAATTACAACATACATAAAAAAAAATGGGTTGATATGGGGGGGAGTATCCCTATTACTTCTTTGCTAAGAAAAGGTTATTATTCTTGTGTAAAAAGAAAATGGTTATATAGAATTTCTTTTGATACGAAAGGTCTTTTTTCTCTCAAAATTAAGAAAGATAAAGAAATTAAGAAAGATAAAGAAATCAACCTATACAATCAAAAATGTTTTTGGATGGGAATTCATTTGGATGGGCTGGGAATTGATTGGATGGAAATGAATGAAGAAAGACTAAATAGTCTATCGGATTCAATACCTTGGTTATTCCCACAATTTAGGTTATTCCGAAAAGCGGGGTTATTTTATAATGCATATACTATGCAAGATTCTAAGCAAGATTCTAAATATGAATATGAAATGAAACCGCGGTTTATACCAATTCATGCATTTTTTAATCAAACACTAAGGGATGAAATTAAGGAAAGTGAAATTAAGAAAAAAAAAAATAGGGAAATTGAGGAAAAAAAAAAAAATAGGGAAATTGAGGAAAAAAAAAAAAAGAGTGAACTTGAGGAAAAGCCAAGGAGTGAACTTGAGGAAAAGCCAAGGAGTGAACTTGAGGAAAAGCCAAGGAGTGAGGTTGATGAAAAAAAAAAGAGTGAACTTGAGGAAAAGCCAAGGAGTGAGGTTGATGAAAAAAAAAAGAGTGAACTTGAGGAAAAGCCAAGGAGTGAGGTTGATGAAAAAAAAAAGAGTGAACTTGAGGAAAAGCCAAGGCCAAGGCCTGAAAGTGCGAAAAAAAATAGAACGAAGCAACTGACGCTGAAGGAACTCCTAACGAGTCCTCCTCCTCGTAAACGTATTAAAAATGAAAAGCGTGCATTACAGAGACTAAAAAGGCGTCAAGCGGATGAACGAAAAAGGCGTGACTTTATGGAAATACTACAAATAGTAAGGCGTCAAGAAAAGGTAGATCGAGCATCTTACGTATCAGATCAAAAACAAAGGAGTGAAGAAAACTTAGGTCCAGGATCTTTCGAAAATGAATTCGAAAATGAAATGGATGAAGTACTATCATTCCGATCAGATCCAATAGAAAGGTCAGATCAAATAGAAAGGAGTGAAGAAAACATAGGTCCAGGATCTTTCGTAAATGAAAGTAACGAAAATGAAAGTAACGAAAATGAAAGTAACGAAAATGAAAGTAACGAAAATGAAAGTAACGAAAAAATAATAAAAACAGGAACCGGAGCTTACAAGATGTTGAGAAGGCGCAGAAGGGTGCTTGGTTATCAACTTTACTGGGGGGCGCACCCTTTGAATCTCGACGCACCCGAGGTTTTTTCGCCCTTCTTTGAACGTGTATTTGAATTTTTACTAAAGCAAGAAAAAGAAGAAAATCAAAAGCAAGAAAAGCAAGAAAAAAAAAAACAAGAAAAAAAAGAAAAACAAGAAAAAGAAAAACAAGAAAAAGAAAAACAAGAAAAAGAAAAACAAGAAAAAGAAAAACAAGAAGAAAAACAAGAAAAAGAAAAACAAGAAGAAAAACAAGAAGAAAAACAAGAAAAAGAAAAACAAGAAGAAAAACAAGATGAAAAACAAGATGAAAAACAACGAAAAAGAAAAACAAGAAAAAGAAAAACAAGAAGAAAAACAAGAAAAGATGGGAGACTATACGCTTTGCTTGCGTTTGTAAAGAAGGAAGAATTGGAGCCGTATATGTTGGAGGTGTGGGATAAAGTGACTCCATCCAATTTCTCAGAACTGGTAAGTAATGGAGTATTGATTATGGAATGGAATCTTATGCCTATAAAAGAGAATCTAGATTTGATTATGTATCAAACCATAAGGATTTCTTTGGTTCATGAGATTCAACAAAAAAATAAGATAAAAAGAGACAGAAATCATTATGATTTGCTTGTTCCTGAAAATATTTTATCGTCTAGACGTCGTAGAGAATTGAGAATTCTAAGTTGTTTGAATTCAAGGAATAGTAATGGTGTGGATAAAAATGCAGTATTTTGCAATGGGAACAAGGTAAAAACCTGTGGTCAATTTTTGGATGAAAGAAAAGATCTTGATAGAGATAAAAAGAAATTAATTCAATTAAAATTCTTTCTTTGGCCCAATTATCGATTAGAAGATTTAGCTTGTATGAATCGCTATTGGTTTGATACTAATAATGGTAGTCGTTTCAGTATGTTAAGGATACATATGTATCCACGATTGAAAAAGCATTTACCGATATATATCAGGTGGATAAATAGCTGCGCACATGCCCTGTCTTACATTCGATTTTTATACATGAATACGAATTCAATGACGTATCAATTAGATCCAGAAATGAAGAAATAAGGAAATTCGGATTGATTTTTGTGTATACCAGATCAAAATACCTCCCATTATTATTATTACTGATCAGTAATATTCATATTCGTAAAAGAAAAATACTAAAATAAAATTTGACATTATGCAAGAGTTTTTAGACATATTAGACATATTAGTTAGTTGCCAAGAAGAAAAGAAAGGATCTATTGAATTTCAAATATTATCTTTCACCGATAAGATGACAAGACTTAATTTACATTTGAAATTACACAAAAAAGACTATTCATCTGAGAGAGGTCTACGAAAAATTCTGGGAAAACGTGATCGCTTACTAGCTTATTTGTCAAAAAAAGATAATAAGCGTTATAAAAACTTAACAAGAAAATGGAATATTCGAGAGATAAAGAAAGATTCATTTTTTTAGTTATTTAAATTTTGTTTTCAAGACTTTTTTGATCTTAATTGTTTATGAATTCATGGAAGAAGGAATACAAAAAAAACTTATGAATGTACCAGTTACAAGAACTGATCTCATGATAGTTAATATGGGGCCTCATCATCCATCAATGCATGGCGTTCTTCGACTCATCCTTACTTTAGATGGTGAAGATGTTATTGATTGTGAACCAATTTTGGGTTATTTGCACAGAGGTATGGAAAAAATTGCCGAAAACCGAAGCATTATACAATATTTACCTTATGTAACACGTTGGGATTATTTAGCTACTATGTTCACAGAAGCAATAACTGTAAATGGGCCAGAACAATTAGGAAATATTGAAGTACCAAAAAGGGCTAGTTACATTAGAGTTATAATGTTGGAGTTGAGTCGTATAGCTTCTCATTTGTTATGGCTTGGCCCTTTTATGGCCGATATAGGTGCACAGACCCCTTTCTTTTATATTTTCAGAGAAAGAGAATTAATATATGATCTATTTGAAGCTGCCACCGGTATGAGAATGATGCATAATTATTTTCGTATCGGAGGAGTAGCTTCTGATCTACCTTATGGTTGGATAGAGAAATGTTTGGATTTCTGTGAGTATTTTTTAACAGGGTTTGCTGAATATCAAAAACTTATTACACGAAATACTATTTTTTTAGAACGAGTTGAAGGCGTAGGCATTATTTGTGAAGAAGAGGCACTAAATTGGGGTTTGTCAGGCCCAATCCTACGAGCTTCCGGAATAGAATGGGATCTTCGTAAACTGGATCATTATGAATCTTATGAAGAACTTGATTGGGAAATACAATGGCAAAAAGAAGGAGATTCACTAGCCCGTTATTTAATACGAATTGGTGAAATGGCGGAATCTATAAAAATTATTCAACAGGCTCTGGAAAGAATTCCGGGGGGTCCTTATGAGAATTTAGAAATCCGACGCCTTAGTCTTAATAGAGTAAGAGATCTTGAATGGAATGATTTTGAATATCGATTCCTTAGTAAAAAGACGTCTCCTACTTTTGAGTTATCTAAACAAGAACTTTATGTAAGAGTCGAAGCACCAAAAGGCGAATTGGGAATTTTTTTGATAGGAGATGAAAGTGCTTTTCCGTGGAGATGGAAAATTCGACCGCCAGGTTTTATCAATTTGCAAATTCTTCCTCAGTTAGTTAAAAGAATGAAATTGGCTGATATTATGACAATACTAGGTAGCATAGATATCATCATGGGAGAAGTTGATCGTTGAAAAATGATAATTGAAACAACAATTGAAAACACAGAAGTAGAAGCTATTAATTCTTTTTCGAAATTGGAATCCTTAAAAGAAGTCTATGCCACCATATGGATTCTTATACCTATTTTCATTCTTCTATTGGGAAGCACAATAGGTGTACTAGTAATTGTGTGGTTAGAAAGAGAAATATCTGCAAGTATACAACAACGTATCGGACCTGAATATGCAGGTCCCCTGGGAATTCTTCAAGCTCTAGCAGACGGAACAAAACTACTTTTCAAAGAGAACCTTCTTCCATCACGAGGAGATGGGGCTTTATTCAGTATCGGACCCTCCATAGCAGTCATAGCAATTCTACTAAGTTATTCAGTAATTCCTTTTGGCTATCGACTTATTTTAGTTGATCTTAGTATTGGTGTTTTTTTATGGATCGCTATTTCAAGTATTGCTCCTATTGGACTTCTTATGTCAGGATATGGATCAAATAATAAATACTCCTTTTTAGGTGGTTTACGGGCTACTGCCCAATCTATTAGTTATGAAATCCCATTAACTCTATGTGTGTTATCAATATCTCTACGTGTGATTCGTTGAGACTTTCCTATTTCTTTTGTTTCTAGGAGTTTGAACTTAAGTAAAATAAGAGAACTTTTTATTCATCATTCGGATTGATGAACTAAACCAGATAGTTAAATGAGTGAAAGAAAACAGCTTCCAATTTCGCAGTAAAAAAGTGGAGTCTCATTTCTTATGTACAGGAGTTAAGCAAAGGTAAATATAAGCAGGAAAGACTGTTTACCCCAAGATTGGTTGATTAGTCAGTATGTCTTGAAGCGGGGTAAAAAAATCTACTCTTTTGGAATTATTGCTCTCGTTTGTATGTATTACTATCCATAACACGAATTTCCGCATAGATTTAGATTGAACAAAAATGAGTGGATGATTAGAAACACCAAGGTACGCAAAGGATTCGTAATAGAGACTATTTAAGTTATGAAAAGAGAAATCTTTTTCACATAAATAAGAAAAAAAGAAATACTAAGTTGGGGCTTTAAATTAGTAGAAGCGATGAAGTAGTACTCCCCAGAATTCCGATCCAAAGTATACTCCTATCCACCGATCAAGTGAATGACTATCAGGAACGAAGTAATCCTTTAATTCCAAAAAAGGTTTTTTATGAATTTCTTTTTTTTTATTCAAATTTATTCCAAATTTTGAAAGTGTAAAGGATGAGATCAATTCAGAAGCCCATTTTTCTAGTATAGCAGACAGAATTCCATTGATCTAATTCGGTACCTTTCGATTGATTTTTAGTCTACCAATCTCATATCAAGATTAAAGAATATCGAATGAGTCCGTAGATTTATTTGTGGCCCCCGAGGAGCCGTATGAGGTGAAAATCTCATGTACGGTTCTGTAATAGCGATGAGAAGCGTGATCTTATCACCGACTAGAATTATCTAACAGTTCAAGTACAGTTGATATAGTTGAGGCACAGTCAAAATACGGGTTTTTAGGGTGGAATTTGTGGCGTCAACCTATAGGATTTTTCGTTTTTCTAATTTCTTCTCTAGCCGAATGTGAGAGATTACCTTTTGATTTACCAGAAGCAGAAGAAGAATTAGTAGCAGGATATCAAACCGAATATTCAGGTATCAAATTTGGTTTTTTTTACCTTGCTTCCTATCTAAATCTCTTAGTTTCTTCATTTTTTCTAACAGTTCTTTACTTGGGTGGTTGGAATTTCTCTATTCCGCCCCTTGCACTTTTTGAACTAAATGAAAGGGATGGAGTCTTTGGAACAACAATAGGTATTTTCATTACACTAGCAAAAACTTATTTCTTCTTGTTCATTTCGATCACAACACGATGGACTTTACCTAGGCTGAGAATGGACCAACTATTAGATCTTGGATGGAAATTTCTTTTACCTATCTCTTTAGGTAATTTATTATTAACAACTTCTTCCCAATTCCTTTCACTATAAGCGCGAAATAAGAAAGCGAAATCATAATATTTTTTTTGACTATATAACTCGATTGATAACTTATCCCAAACAAGAGAAAGAAACAAAATGCTATTTTTGATAAAATTTTTAGGATATGTTCCCTATGGTAACTGGGTTTATGAATTATGGTCAACAAACAGTACGAGCGGCAAGGTACATTGGTCAAGGTTTTTTGATTACCTTATCCCATGCGAATCGTTTACCTATAACTATTCAATACCCTTATGAAAAATTGATCACGTCAGAACGTTTTCGTGGTCGAATCCACTTTGAATTTGATAAATGCATTGCCTGTGAAGTATGTGTTCGTGTATGTCCTATAGATCTACCTGTTGTAGATTGGAAATTAGAAAGATATATTCGAAAAAAACGATTGCTTAATTACAGTATTGATTTCGGAATATGTATTTTTTGTGGTAATTGTGTTGAGTATTGTCCAACAAATTGTTTATCAATGACAGAAGAATATGAACTTTCTACATATGATCGTCATGAATTAAATTATAATCAAATTGCTTTGGGTCGTTTACCAATAGCAATAATGGACGATTCCACAATTCAAAGCATTTGGAATTTATCTCAACCCAATACCCAATAAAAAAGAAATATCTTGATTTAAGAACAATTACTTATTAATTACTTAATTACTAAACTAAAAAAAAGTAAGAAATGCTTTTTGACTTTGTTTTGTCAATATGAAACTAAACTCCAATTTTTTGGTTGAGAAGCGTTTTGAAATTTTTTTTTTATTGTAATTATTTCAAAAAGTTTCAAACTAGGCTTTCAACTAAAGAATGAGATTAGGCCAATAAGAATACCCACATCAAATTGCACCCATATCCAATTCAATAATAAAAACGTATCCTAATATAGAACAACTTGACTTTTTCCTGGTCAGGTCAATAAGATCATGAAAGAGTCCTATTTTTTTATCTCTTTTTTATAGAATGGATTTACCTGGACCGATACACGATTTTCTTTTAGTCTTTCTGGGATCAGGTCTTCTATTAGGGGGTCTAGGAGTGATATTTTTTACCAATCCCATTTTTTCGGCCTTTTCATTGGGGTTGGTTCTTCTTTGTATATCTTTATTCTATATTCTAGAAAACTCTCAGTTTGTAGCTTCTGCACAACTCCTTATTTACGTGGGGGCTATAAATGTCTTAATCCTCTTTGCTGTAATGTTCATCAATGATTCAGAATATGACAAAGATTTCGATTTTTGGACTATTGGGGACGGGATTACTTCGTTAATTTGTACCAGTCTTTTTGTTTTATTAAGTACTAGTATTCTAAATACGTCATGGTATGGAATTGTTTGGACTACAAGATCAAATCAGATTGTAGAACAAGATTTGATAAATAATAGTCAACAAATTGGAATTCATTTATCAACGGATTTTTTTCTTTCATTTGAACTCATTTCTATAATTCTTTTAGTTGCTTTGATAGGTGCAATTACTGCAGCCCGTCAATAAACTAAGAAACCTTGCAAAGCATCACTCCAAACCAAACGTTATCCTATCTATATTCTATTCTAAAACTATATTCTATTCTAAAGAAATTTTTTTCGTTCTATCTATTCTATTACTAACCTAACAGATTTTTCCTTTGTTCTCTATTTGTTATATTCTATTCGAGTCAATAAACAAATTTTTATTATTGGTCATATTGAAATGAACGGAATCAAGATTGATAAGGAGTTGGTCAATGATGCTCGAATATGTACTTGTTTTGAGTGCCTATTTATTTTCTATTGGTGTCTATGGATTAATCACAAGCCGAAATTTGGTTAGAGCTCTTATGTGTCTTGAACTTATATTGAATGCAATTAATCTTAATTTTGTAACATTTTCTGATTTTTTTGATAGTCGACAATTAAAAGGAAGCATTTTCTCCATTTTTGTTATAGCTATTGCAGCCGCTGAAGCAGCTATTGGACCCGCTATTCTTTCGTCAATTTATCGTAACAGAAAATCAACTCGTATTAATCAATCGAATTTGTTGAATAAGTAGTATTTTTCTTATTCTTATTATTCTTATAGAAATTCAAATTCAAATAGTTATCAATATTAGTAGGTATCTTACCTACTGTATGATCATGCTTCAAAAATATAAGAATCCAAGTATTTTTGACCTCCTTTCTATTCTAAGCCGACCCAGAAATAGGTTGCTTCCAAAATTCTGGTAAATCATCGATTCATCTGGTCTGGGAATAGTTAATAAATTCTTTTCTATTTTAAAAAGATTTTATACGAGAATTAAAAATGCATAATATACTTAATTATACTAGATCGAAATTTTTTGAAATTCAAAAAATTGATAGACCCAATGTCACACTCCGTAAAGATTTATGATACATGTATAGGGTGTACTCAATGTGTCCGAGCCTGTCCCACAGATGTATTAGAAATGATACCTTGGGGCGGGTGTAAAGCGAAGCAAATAGCTTCGGCTCCAAGAACAGAAGACTGCGTTGGTTGTAAGAGATGTGAATCCGCCTGTCCAACCGATTTTTTGAGTGTTCGAGTTTATTTATGGCATGAAACAACTCGCAGCATGGGTCTAGCTTATTGATATGTTCCAGAAAACTCTACTTGAATTCATTTGATTTTTGTTTACCGATAAAAACCCGCACTCTAAATGAAAAATCTATAATAGAGTGAGTGCGGGTTCTTTTGCTCCAAGTGTATCTTGCCTTTACCACGAATGATTTTCCTTGGTTAACCTTAATTGTAGTTTTGCCTATATTTGCAGGTTCTTTAATTTGCTTTCTCCCTCATAGGGGTAATAAGGTAATAAGATGGTATACTATTTGTATATGTATTTTGGAATTTTTGTTAATAACCTATGTATTTTCTTATCATTTCCAACCAGACGATCCTTTAATGCAACTGGAAGAAGATTCTAAATGGATTCGTTTTTTTGATTTCCAATGGAGATTAGGAATAGACGGGCTTTCTATAGGACCCATTTTACTAACGGGATTCATCACAACTTTAGCGACTCTAGCGGCTTGGCCTGTTACTCGAGATTCGCGATTATTCCATTTCTTGATGTTAGCAATGTATAGTGGTCAACTAGGATTATTTTCTTCTCGCGACCTTTTACTTTTTTTTCTAATGTGGGAATTCGAATTAATTCCCGTTTATCTACTTTTATCCATATGGGGAGGAAAAAAGCGTCTATACTCAGCTACAAAGTTTATTTTGTATACTGGAGGAGGTTCCATTTTTCTGTTAATGGGAGTTCTGGGTATTGGGTTATATGGTTCTATTGAACCAACTTTAAATTTTGAAATCTTAGTTAATCAATCATATCCTATGGGATTCGAAATCCTATTTTATCTTGGATTTCTTTTTGCTTTTTCTGTCAAATTACCTATGATACCCCTACATACATGGTTACCCGATACTCATGGAGAAGCCCATTACAGTACTTGTATGCTTCTAGCTGGAATCCTATTAAAAATGGGAGCATATGGGTTGGTTCGGATCAATATGGAATTATTACCTCACGCTCATTCTTTATTTTCTCCTTGGTTGATGATAGTAGGTACGATTCAAATAATTTATGCAGCTTCAGTATCTCTGGGTCAACGTAATTTAAAAAAAAGAATAGCATATTCCTCTGTATCTCACATGGGTTTCATAATTATAGGAATTAGTTCTATAACCGATATGGGATTCAATGGAGCCCTTTTACAAATAATCTCGCATGCATTTATTGGTGCTACGCTTTTTTTCGTAGCAGGAACGAGTTATGACAGAATACGTCTTCTTTATCTCAACGAAACGGGCGGAATAGCAATTTTAATGCCAAAACTATTCGCACTCTTCGGTAGTCTTTCGATGGCGTCTCTTGCATTACCGGGCATGAGTGGTTTTTTTGCAGAATTAATGGTATTCGTTGGAATAATTACCAGCCACAAAATTTTTTTTATCTTAAAAATACTAATTCTTTTTGGAATGGCAATTGGAATAATATTAACTCCTATTTATTTATTATCTATGCTACGACAAATGTTCTATGGATACAAGTTTTTTAATAGGCCAAACTCCTCTTTTTTTGATTCTGGACCACGAGAGTTATTTGTTTCAATCGCTATCTTTTTACCAATCATAGGTATTGGTATTTACCCAGATTTTCTTCTCTCACTATCAGTTGATAAGGCGGAAGCTATTTTATGGAATTTTTTTTATAGATAGTCACAATTCCTTTTTTTCGTGAACGTAAAAAAAGGAATTGTGAATTGGAAGTCATTCTAAAAAGTCATTTAGCTTTTGTGAGAACCAACCATTTTTTTCAAGTAGTGATTCAAATGGTTGGTTCTCAACGAGGCTCTTTTTATTTCTATATGTATATGATATGTATATAGAATCCACCTCCTACTGTGGTTCTATTCGTCAGGTTAGGTTCTTTCTTCCATTTTATTTAGGTGTTGAGTAATGTAAATGAACCATAACTATGTAACCCTATTCCCAATAAATTGACCCCAAAGTAGCATATCCAAATTAGAAGAAAGCCTATAGAAGATACAAGTGCAGAATTTTCAACGTGAAAATTGGTATTTGTTCGAATATGTAAATAAATAGCGAAGATGACCCAGGTGATAAAAGCCCACGTTTCCTTTGGGTCCCAATTCCAATATGATCCCCAGGCTTCATTAGCCCATACCGCTCCTGAAAGGATACCCGTAGTTAAAAAAAGAAATCCTAGACTAATAACTCGATAACTCCAATGGTCTAGTTGTTGAATCAATTGAGACCTGTAATAATTCCTAAAAGAAAAGAGATAAGTGCTTTGTAAAATATTGCTTTTTTTATTCATGTTTTTTTTATTCATGTATTGGATCTCTCCGAAGAATAAGGATTCATTTACTAAATGTTTTGTTTTACAAAAAATTATTTTTTTTTGAAAGTTAATAACTAGAAGTGCTACTGATAATAATGATCCACATAAAAGAGCTGCATAAGCCAATACTACCATACTTACATGCATCATTAACCACTGGGATTGGAGAGCAGGTACTAATATTGTGGATTGCTGCATTTCAGTTAAAAGTCCCGAAGTAGCAAAGACTTGAGTCAAAATAGTACTTGGCATCATCATTGCACTGAAATTTTTTTGATGTTTTTTCAAATGAAAATAAGGAATCATATGAATAATGGAGAAACTCCACGAAAGGAAAATTAATGATTCATATAAATTACTTAATGGGAAATGCCCCGAATAAATCCAGCGAGTGATTAATAATCCTGTTAGACAGAAAAAAGTAATTATCATGCCCTTTTCTAAGTAATCATCTAGTTCTACCATTTCATTCACTATTAAAATTATCAAATGAATTGCAATTAGAATTGAAATGATCGAAAAGGAAATATGATGGAAAAGATGCTCTAAAGTAAAAAAGATTATAACCATAACATAAAAAAAAGTCTCTCAATTACAAATCGTAATTCCAAATTACGAAATGAAAATAAGGAATCAAATTCATTTCATTATTTTTCATATTAAAAGAAGTGATTCTAAGACTATTCGATTTTTTTTCAAATTTCTAAGGTGTCGTGCCGCCACTCGGACTCGAACCGAGATGCACGAGCACTGCTTCCTAAGAGCAGCGTGTCTACCAATTTCACCATGGCGGCTTGTTTGAAATCATAATAGCCTATTTTTATTCAATCGTCGAGAGTGAGGAAGTTAATTCAAAGGGAATATCCTAAATTTTTGGAAGAAAAAAGAAGTGAAATTCCATTTTTATATCCAAAGATTTTCGGGTAGTTTCTGTTTTCTTAAAATGGAACTCTTATAAATAGAAGATTCTGTCTTCTATTCATAGAGAAAACGTAAAATGCTCTTTCTCATCTTGTCTCATCTTGATTTAAGAATGAATCATTTTTTGTCTGATTGAAAAACTCAGACATAACCAAATCCATTTATCTTATCAATAAAAAAAGAGAATGAAATCAATTGAAAATTTATTTTTGAATTCAAAGAAAAAATAGGGTCTAGATAATATATACCAATTCAGAAAAAAAATGACTCAAAAAAAGTGAAAGCTTAAAAAAAGTAGTTTTTGATGGGGAAAATAGGAATCCCCATCCCAGAACCGAGAAAACATACTACAAAATAAAAAAAGGTAAGGGCGGTGAAATTTTCAAACAACCAACAAAAGTACCTTTTAGAATATATATATATATATTAGATATAGACGATTCTTGTTCTACATATCAGAAGGAAGAAGTCAATTCTATTTCATCTTGATCTATTGGTGAATTCAAATAAGTAATTCTAAATTTCGAATTTAGATCATTTATTTGAATATTTGAAATTCAATATTCCATTTTGTCGAAGTTTTTTTGAGCCAGATCGATTCATATTAGTCCAATATTTTGTTATTTTTTTTTTCATACAAAAAAAAGTTTTTGAGTTTCCGGTCGAGAGAGATCTTGCTAATGAAAAAGCTTTTAATGTTTCCGAAAAGCCCTTTCTTTTCCAAAGATTTTTACGAATACGCTTTTTGGAAATTGACGTATGCTTTTTTGGAACTGCCATTCAAAAATGAAGAAAATTTTCGTTGTTCTAGTTGGATGTGAAAGACATCTATTGTTCAAAGGAATCTTTCTTTTCTCTCTAGTTTAGTCTATTTTTTCTTTCCATTCTTTTTTACTTTTGTTTCGAGACATATAGGCTTTTCGGAAACATAAAAATAAAATATCAAATATCTAAAAAAATTAGAATCGAGATAAAAATTACAATGAGAAAAGCAAAAGCCAGTTTCTTTTTTTTTTCAAAGATTCTATCTATAGAAAAAATTCTATCTATAGAATCTGGTGCACTGGTCAAATACTACAAAAAGGGAAGGGGGTTGAGTGAAACTGAAATCAGAAATCAAAATTACTACGTATATCTCTGTTCTGCCTAGTTTTTCTATGTGAGAGTTTTGAATAACTTTTTTAAACTTACATGTCTCATAGAAAAAATAATAAAAGACGTCGAGGGCTCAATTCTTTAATAGTCAAGCCGCTTTTTCTTACCTAAAACTTTCATTTTACTTTATTTTCAATTTGATTGAAATGGGACTCCTTTTTTAAAAGTATACACAATTTGAACCTTTGTGTCATTTTTTTTTTTATGCTATGGTAAGGTGGAAAGTAAAGTGTTGGATAATATGTAAAAAGAGAAATATACTTTCTAGTCAATGATTTCGCTATGCTTTCTAGTCACTGATTTCACCTAAAACTCCTTTTTTTCTAGTTGCTAGGTTTTTGCAGAAAATTTGGTTGTGGGTTTTCTAATTTATCTCAGTATCAGACTTTTTTTCTTTGGTCTAGTTTTTCTCATTTCTATATTTATATATCTATGGATTTTTCAAAATAATAATTGATAAAAAATGTTCCATTTTGATAGCCTAATTTTTTCATAACGAAGTATTCACTTTCGTTAATAACTATAAGTTGACCAATTAGAACTTCTTGAGTTGAATAGTCAGAAAATTCTTATTCCAAATTTGCGAATATCAAATTGTGTTTAACTTATTGCATATCTTCATTTTTTATTGAGTTTACCTCTTTCGACAAAAGAGGTAAGAGACGGCGAATCAAAAAAAATTATTCAAATTTTCTTGTTTATGGAACATATATACCAATACGCATGGAGCATACCTTTTATTCTACTTACCATTCCTTTGTTACTAGCAATAGGAATTCTAGTTTTTCCAACGACAACAAAAAACCTTCGGCGTATGTGGTCTTTTCCTAGTCTTTCGTTGTTAAGTATAGTTATGCTTTTTTCAATGAAACTGTCTTTTAAGCAAATAAATACTAGTTCGATCTATCAATATGTATGGTCTTGGACCATCAATAATGGGTTTTCTTTAGAGTTCGGTTATTTTGTCGATTCACTTACTTCTATTATGTCAATTTTAATCACGACCGTTGGGATTCTAGTTCTTATTTATAGTGACAATTACATGTTTCATGATCAAGGATATTTGCGATTTTTTGCTTATCTGAGTTTTTTTAATACTTCTATGTTGTGCTTAGTTACTAGTTCTAATTTAATACAAATTTTTATTTTTTGGGAATTTGTTGGGATGTCTTCCTATCTATTAATAGGGTTTTGGTTCACACGACCTATTGCAGCAAATGCTTGTCAAAAAGCGTTTGTGACTAATCGTGTGGGGGATTTTGGTTTCTTATTAGGAATTTTAGGTCTTTATTTGATAACAGGCAGTTTTGAATTTCAAGATTTATTCGAAATATTCACTACTTCAATTTATAATAATGATAATCAAGTCCATTTTTTATTTGGAATTTTATGTACTTTCTTGATATTTGCCGGTGCAGTTGCAAAATCTGCCCAATTTCCCCTTCATGTATGGTTACCTGATGCTATGGAGGGGCCCACTCCTATTTCGGCTCTTATACATGCTGCTACTATGGTAGCAGCGGGGATTTTTCTTGTCGCTCGTCTTTTTCCTCTTTTGATAGTCATTCCTTCCATAATGAATTTTATAGCTTTCATAGGTATAATAACAGTACTTTTAGGAGCTACTTTAGCTCTTGCTCAAAAAGATCTTAAAAAATCTTTAGCTTATTCTACAATGTCTCAATTGGGTTATATGATGTTAGCTCTAGGCATGGGTTCATATCGAGCTGCTCTATTTCATTTGATTACTCATGCTTATTCAAAAGCATTATTGTTTTTAGGATCGGGATCCGTTATTCATTCGATGGAAATTCTTGTTGGTTATTCTCCATATAAAAGTCAGAATATGGTTTTTATGGGTGGGTTAAAAAAGCATGTACCACTTACAAAAAATTCTTTTTTATTAGGTACACTTTCTCTTTGTGGTATTCCCCCTTTTGCTTGTTTTTGGTCCAAAGATGAAATTCTTAATGATAGTTGGTTGTATTCACCACTTTTCGCACTTATAGCCTGTTCCGCAGCAGGATTAACTGCATTTTACATGTTTCGCATCTATTTACTTACGTTTGAAGGTCATTTAAACGTTCATTTTCAAAAATATAGTGGAGAAAAAAGTAGTTCTGTCTATTCAATATCCTTATGGGGACAGGAAAGAATGAAACCTATTTATCAAAATTTGCCTTTACTCACTTTATTACCAATGAAAAAAAATGAAAAGATTAAGCATCTCCATCATCTTCTCCATGTAAATGGAAGAAAATATATGCGATCCTTTTTTAGTATTAATCATTTTGACAATCAAAAATTTTTCTCATATCCTCGTGAATCGGAAAATACTATGCTATTTTCTCTACTTGTATTGATCTTTTTTACGTTGTTCATCGGATTCATAGGAATTCCGTTCAATCAAGAAGGATTAGGTTTGGATATATTGTCAAAATGGTTAACTCCATCTATGAACCTTTTACATCCAAATTTGAATAATTTTAATTCTGTTGATTGGTTTGAATTTGTGACAAATGCAACCTTTTCAGTTAGTATAGCTTCCTTTGGAATAGTTATAGCCTTCTTTTTATATAAACCTTTTTATTCAACGTTTCAAGATTTTGACTTACTAAATTTTATTCACAAAAGTAATACAAAGAGAGTTTTGGGGGACAAAATCCAAAATTTTCTATATGATTGGTCTTATTATCGTGGTTACATAGATGCTTTTTATGCAACATACTTAATTCGGAGTATAAGAGGGTTGACTGAACTAGTTCATTTTTTTGACAGACGATTAATTGATGGAATTCCAAATGCATTTGGTATTATAAGTTTTTTTGTCGGAGAAGGTATGAAGTATGGAAGTGTGGGTCGGATCTCTTCTTATCTTTTTTTCTTGTATTTAGATTTATTCATATTTATTCTTTATTCATTGAGACTAAATGAATAAGAGATTCTCTTATTCATTTAGTCTATAATTTTTTTTATTCTCTTATTTTATTCTATATTATTCAAATATTTAAATATTTTTTGATTCTATTGGCAACTAACTAATATGTCTAATATGTCTAAAAACTCTTGCATAATGTCAAATTTTATTTTAGTATTTTTCTTTTACGAATATGAATATTACTGATCAGTAATAATAATAATGGGAGGTATTTTGATCTGGTATACACAAAAATCAATCCGAATTTCCTTATTTCTTCATTTCTGGATCTAATTGATACGTCATTGAATTCGTATTCATGTATAAAAATCGAATGTAAGACAGGGCATGTGCGCAGCTATTTATCCACCTGATATATATCGGTAAATGCTTTTTCAATCGTGGATACATATGTATCCTTAACATACTGAAACGACTACCATTATTAGTATCAAACCAATAGCGATTCATACAAGCTAAATCTTCTAATCGATAATTGGGCCAAAGAAAGAATTTTAATTGAATTAATTTCTTTTTATCTCTATCAAGATCTTTTCTTTCATCCAAAAATTGACCACAGGTTTTTACCTTGTTCCCATTGCAAAATACTGCATTTTTATCCACACCATTACTATTCCTTGAATTCAAACAACTTAGAATTCTCAATTCTCTACGACGTCTAGACGATAAAATATTTTCAGGAACAAGCAAATCATAATGATTTCTGTCTCTTTTTATCTTATTTTTTTGTTGAATCTCATGAACCAAAGAAATCCTTATGGTTTGATACATAATCAAATCTAGATTCTCTTTTATAGGCATAAGATTCCATTCCATAATCAATACTCCATTACTTACCAGTTCTGAGAAATTGGATGGAGTCACTTTATCCCACACCTCCAACATATACGGCTCCAATTCTTCCTTCTTTACAAACGCAAGCAAAGCGTATAGTCTCCCATCTTTTCTTGTTTTTCTTCTTGTTTTTCTTTTTCTTGTTTTTCTTTTTCGTTGTTTTTCATCTTGTTTTTCATCTTGTTTTTCTTCTTGTTTTTCTTTTTCTTGTTTTTCTTCTTGTTTTTCTTCTTGTTTTTCTTTTTCTTGTTTTTCTTCTTGTTTTTCTTTTTCTTGTTTTTCTTTTTCTTGTTTTTCTTTTTCTTGTTTTTCTTTTTCTTGTTTTTCTTTTTTTTCTTGTTTTTTTTTTTCTTGCTTTTCTTGCTTTTGATTTTCTTCTTTTTCTTGCTTTAGTAAAAATTCAAATACACGTTCAAAGAAGGGCGAAAAAACCTCGGGTGCGTCGAGATTCAAAGGGTGCGCCCCCCAGTAAAGTTGATAACCAAGCACCCTTCTGCGCCTTCTCAACATCTTGTAAGCTCCGGTTCCTGTTTTTATTATTTTTTCGTTACTTTCATTTTCGTTACTTTCATTTTCGTTACTTTCATTTTCGTTACTTTCATTTTCGTTACTTTCATTTACGAAAGATCCTGGACCTATGTTTTCTTCACTCCTTTCTATTTGATCTGACCTTTCTATTGGATCTGATCGGAATGATAGTACTTCATCCATTTCATTTTCGAATTCATTTTCGAAAGATCCTGGACCTAAGTTTTCTTCACTCCTTTGTTTTTGATCTGATACGTAAGATGCTCGATCTACCTTTTCTTGACGCCTTACTATTTGTAGTATTTCCATAAAGTCACGCCTTTTTCGTTCATCCGCTTGACGCCTTTTTAGTCTCTGTAATGCACGCTTTTCATTTTTAATACGTTTACGAGGAGGAGGACTCGTTAGGAGTTCCTTCAGCGTCAGTTGCTTCGTTCTATTTTTTTTCGCACTTTCAGGCCTTGGCCTTGGCTTTTCCTCAAGTTCACTCTTTTTTTTTTCATCAACCTCACTCCTTGGCTTTTCCTCAAGTTCACTCTTTTTTTTTTCATCAACCTCACTCCTTGGCTTTTCCTCAAGTTCACTCTTTTTTTTTTCATCAACCTCACTCCTTGGCTTTTCCTCAAGTTCACTCCTTGGCTTTTCCTCAAGTTCACTCCTTGGCTTTTCCTCAAGTTCACTCTTTTTTTTTTTTTCCTCAATTTCCCTATTTTTTTTTTTTTCCTCAATTTCCCTATTTTTTTTTTTCTTAATTTCACTTTCCTTAATTTCATCCCTTAGTGTTTGATTAAAAAATGCATGAATTGGTATAAACCGCGGTTTCATTTCATATTCATATTTAGAATCTTGCTTAGAATCTTGCATAGTATATGCATTATAAAATAACCCCGCTTTTCGGAATAACCTAAATTGTGGGAATAACCAAGGTATTGAATCCGATAGACTATTTAGTCTTTCTTCATTCATTTCCATCCAATCAATTCCCAGCCCATCCAAATGAATTCCCATCCAAAAACATTTTTGATTGTATAGGTTGATTTCTTTATCTTTCTTAATTTCTTTATCTTTCTTAATTTTGAGAGAAAAAAGACCTTTCGTATCAAAAGAAATTCTATATAACCATTTTCTTTTTACACAAGAATAATAACCTTTTCTTAGCAAAGAAGTAATAGGGATACTCCCCCCCATATCAACCCATTTTTTTTTATGTATGTTGTAATTATAAGTATAAGAAATTTCTTGGTTCTTATTTACTTGGAATGCTGACCCATAACTGTATGAGTCCTTCTTATCTTCATAATAAATCGATTGATATGATAAAAGATCATATCTATAGGTTTTTAGAAAATGCTCGTTTTGATTTATCAATAACGAAACCTTTTCCTCTCGTTCAGATGAATCCCGTTTTCTTAAATTTCGATTTTCAACCCTACAATGTTGATTGACTCTATTTCGCCATTTTTTCGGTACTAAATCAGCCCAGATTCGCTTAGATAACTCGTATTGATAATGACTCTTTAACCAATTTTTCCATGGATTCATTCCAGAATTCTGAAGTTTCTTATGCTTTAATTCGGAAGAAATTATTCCTTGTCTTCGAAAAAAATCTTTGATTTCATTATTAAGAAATAAAGATGCTCCGTCATATTGAAGGACAGATCTTAACTTATACGAGTTAATCATGTGGGTTTGTGATAATTTGTAAAATACATAGGCCTGTGACACGAGGGATAAATTCAAAAAACCCCTCGACTCGGACGAAAACAGATGACGAAGAGAAAACAGATAATGAATAGAAAAGGGTTCCTCTTGTTTTTTTATAGTAAAAATACGCTTAATTATCTTTTGATTTTCAATTCTTTTACAATTCAATTTCTTAATCCATTTGATGCACCTAATGATATCTGACAAGATCTCTAGAAGGATATCCGCGTATATCCTTTCCACGATCCATTTTATAAAAGAATGTGATTTACGTATTAATCGAGCCTTTCTTCTTTTAAATATCTGAAAAATCTTTTTTTTTTTTAGTGATGCTAATTTTTGAGCACCATAACTTGTTTTCTTAGGACTCATTTTTTTCTTTCGAGTTCGAAATCCATTTTTCTTGTCTTTTGTAACATCTTTCTTGTCTTTTTTCATTCTTTTTATGTCTTTTATTTGATTTCTGATTGTGCTTATTTTATCAGTCAGATCTTTCATTTTGATTTCTATCCGTTGAGCTTTTGTCCTATCCCGACCTAGGGCAGGAAGAATCTCATTCTTGCTTATAGAACCCTTTTTGATTTTATTGATTCTAGAATCTCTTTTTATTTCACTCGAACCTTCTCTCCATTTTTGTATTTGGGCCTTTAGAAACTTTTTGATTTCTTTTACAATTTTTAGAAATTTTAAAATCCACTTTCGAATTGCTTTTTTGCTTTTTTTGAAAATGGGGAAATAAAAACAATAGAAAGAATCCACAAATGGGTCGCCGGCACCACCAGTCCTGTCAACTTCCACCCCCCCCCAAATAGATATAAAAGTAGAAGTTGCTCTCCTTTTTTTCGTTTTCAAAGAGACTTTCTTTTTCCATTTTCTTTTCTTTTTTGATTGCATTTTCTTTTTCATTGGTACTTTCTCTTTCTTCTCTTCTTTTTTTTCTTTTTTCTTTTTCATTGGTACTTTCTCTTTCTTCTCTTCTTTTTTTTCTTTTTTCTTTTTCATTGGTACTTTCTCTTTCTTCTCTTCTTTTTTTTCTTTTTTCTTTTTCAGGTGTCTCTTAGATCGGTGCCAAGGTTTTAGACGGAAAGGATATAGTATCTTTATTTCCACACCACCCTCTTGTTCCCAATTTTCACTCCAAATTTCTGAATCTTCGATTAGAGTACCATCCAGGGTGGTTGGAATATGCCTTTCCTTCTTCCAATCCCTTATATCCGCGTCCCACTGGGGCGCTCGGAATAATAATAAACGGACCATATTTTTAGCTATTATCAATAAAGGTAATGTAATCCATTTTCGAATCTTCGAATAAGTTAGTAAAAGAGCAATCCTTCCTCCCCGAATAGCAGTAAGGTAGTTCTCGAACTCTGATGGCTCTATGCTCTCTACTTCCAACTCTTCATGCAAAATGTGTCTCCTCACTGATTTTTCCGCTTTCAAAAGTGTCTCGAGTCTTTCTCTCTCCGCCTCCCTGAGCCTCCAAATCCATTTGTCTCTGTTTTCCCCTGCGTAGTATTCGTCGTCGTCTTTGTCTTCTTCCAAGACTTCCAAGATTGGAAGTCTTTTTTCTTGGTTTTCTTTTTTGAAACTTTTTTTTATTTCTACGAAAACCTGCTTTATTGATTTTGTATTTTGAAGAATTTTTTGGATCTTTTTTATATATCGAAAAATGCTTTTTATTAGTTTGGAAATAGACTTTAGTAGTTTTCTTACTGAGTTGACAAGAGGGTCCCAAAGAATACTCTTTATTAGGGGGGCAAAAAGTAGGGAATGTGCACCTCTTTGAAACGTCTTTTTAAAAATGAACAATTTACGCCTTTGAATACGCATAGTAGACCATATTAGGCC